AAATACTATGATGGCTCCGTTGCTTTTCTATTTGAAAATGGATTCTTTTTTTTTTTCTTTGATTCAGCAATCCCAAAGTTTCTTTTTGATCCAACCAAAAAGGGAAAAATTTGGTTTTTTTTTTGCACTCTTTTTTTATAACTTAAAAATTGTTAAGAGACTTTCGGTGTGAAAACAACCAAGTTTGTAACGCTGAACTGGACTTCCGATAGATAAGAGAAAATCGGAAATATCTTTTATCTCATACTACTCTCTCGATACATAATCGAATCTTTTGAAAAAAAAACAATGCAAAATTTTTTCATATCGAATTCGAAGTGCCATGCTATTATTACTTAATATTCATATGGCGAAGGCATAGTTTTTTTTCTCTCAAATAAAAAAACCCCATTGGCGCCAAGCGTGAGGGAATGCTAGACGTTTGGTAATTTCTCCTCCAACCAGGATAAAAGATCCCATTGACGCGGCTAATCCCATGCATATTGTATGGACCTCTGGTCGCACAAATTGCATAGTATCATAAACAGCGACTCCGGGTATTACCCATCCGCCAGGAGAGTTTATAAACAAATACAGATCTTTGGTATCATCCTCGATACTGAGATATACCATAAGACCGATAAGTTGATTCGAGATCTCGCTTTCAACTTGTTGGCCTAAAAAAAGTAATCTTTCTCGATAAAGTCGGTTGAGTAGGGCAAAATGGTATCCCTTAGGAACCGTACATGCATCTTTTGGTGCATACGGTTCAAAAAAAAATAGCGAAAAAAAAAAGAATCAATGTATAGATTAAGGGCTTTTTCTTCGACTTTTCAATAAAGACGGATTTTGATTTCTTCTTTATAATAGAAAAACTCATCGAATTCACTTTTCATTGATGTATTGTTTCATCGAGATTCAATCCAAATCACGATGGTATTTTCTTGTTCCTGAATGGGTCTCTTTCATCTTTTTAGGTTTATGCTCTACTCCGGGTAAAGATTCACCCCGTTTTGATTTGCACATATAGGACAAATCTTCTCACCACCATTTCTTTTTGGTATGACTTTCCAAATAACAAACAGGCATCATTTAGGATACACGTATTAATCCTAGATATATTACCAATTGGGTTTTTTCTAAACGGAGCCTGGATACTTCATTTTTGTAGTCCAATCAAAGTCAACCATAAATTATTCGAATTGATAATAGTACTATGAATTCCTCCAAACAATGCATCTAATTGCACTTCACGCTCCAATTTATGGATGATTCCATTTCTACTTCTTGGGCGAAACAGAGGATATCTCGATCGGGGGAGAGAACGGGGAAATCCCATATGACCCAATATATCTGACAAGTCGCACTATACGTCAACCCAAGATGCATCTTCCTCTCCAGGACTTCGGAAAGGTACTTTTGGAACACCAATAGGCATAAATTGAAAGAAAAAAGAACTAAATCCTATATTTCACTTTGATGTGGAAACGTAATAATGTGGTTTTATTGTCTTTATAATATTGTCTTTATCATATTTATTTTATCCATAGATTAGAAAAATTCAGAAAGAAAGACAAAAAAATAAAGGAAATTTTTTACGAGTAGGCCTTTCGAATGATAAACGCATTTACTCATAGAAAGTGGTACGCAATCCACCATTGCGTATTGGTACTTATCGAGTATAGAATAAATCTGCTTCTCTTTGTTCTTACGAACAGAATTCTTCCATTATTTGGAACACAATAGAATAAATAACCCTTGTTAGGAAATAATCCACTCAACGGGGGAAGTTCGCAGCATAGTCATAGTATATTCCAATGCAATAAAGTTACGTAGTGTTTATTTTTCTTTGATAAAGGGGTATTTTCCATGGGTTTGCCTTGGTATCGTGTTCATACCGTTGTATTGAATGATCCCGGCCGATTGCTTTCCGTTCATATAATGCATACAGCTCTGGTTGCTGGTTGGGCGGGTTCGATGGCTCTCTATGAATTAGCAGTTTTTGATCCTTCTGACCCCGTTCTTGATCCAATGTGGAGACAAGGTATGTTCGTTATACCCTTCATGACTCGTTTAGGAATAACCAATTCGTGGGGAGGTTGGAGTATCACAGGAGGGACTGTAACGAATACGGGGGTTTGGAGCTACGAAGGTGTAGCTGGGGCACATATTGCATTTTCTGGCTTATGCTTTTTGGCAGCTATTTGGCATTGGGTCTATTGGGATCTAGAAATATTTTCTGATGAACGTACAGGAAAACCTTCTTTGGATTTGCCCAAGATCTTTGGAATTCATTTATTTCTCTCCGGGGTGGCTTGCTTTGGTTTTGGTGCATTTCATGTAACAGGCCTGTATGGTCCTGGAATATGGGTGTCTGATCCTTATGGACTAACGGGAAAAGTACAACCTGTAAATCCGTCGTGGGGCGTAGAAGGTTTTGATCCTTTTGTTCCGGGAGGAATAGCTTCTCATCATATTGCAGCAGGTACATTGGGCATATTAGCGGGTCTATTCCATCTTA